CTAATCTAATTCAACGAAGGTTATCATAGATCCAGAGACCCATCTCCTTTTTATCGGGTTAACTAAAAGAGATTAATTACATAAGTTTTAAACGAAAATTTGGATTACTAATAGGTTTTCGTTTTATCTTTTATCCCACCTTCTGAAGAATAAAACATGGGTATTTTTTTTATTTACCTATTGTATCGTTAGAATTTTCTGAAAGGTAACTATCTCAATTTCATATAGAAATTTATATAGAATCCTTGAAAAAGACTTTCCTTCATAAGAAAGAAAAGACTTACTCTCTTTGGGATCTGATGCTACACCGCTGCTCCCTAGTGGATCAACTCTATTACATAAGTGGATTCCTAACTTTTTTCATATCATGACAATGATATAAGTAAGCAGTTCTTATTGTATCGGACCAAAACCCCGCTAATTGATCTTTACGGTGCTTCCTCTATCAATTAGATTCTTTATCCATAGAATAAAGTATCTAGGCATATCTATTTCTTCATTTGATATGAAGTTTTTTTCTTTGCTACAGCTGATAAAAATCGTTATTTTGAACGATGTATATGTAGAAAGCCTTTTAGTATTTAATGCTTTTTTCTTTTCCTTTCTATAGTAGAGAGAGTCGCACGTAATGACAGATCACGGCCATATTATTAAAAGCTTGGGGTAAGAATGGGTTTCGTTCTAGTGCTCGAAAATAATATTCCAAAGCTTTGGTATGTTCTCCATTACTTGTGTGGATAAGTCCTATATTATAGAGTATATAACTTCGATCATAGGGATCTATTTCTAGTCGCATAGCTTCATAATAATTCTGTAAAGCTTCCGCATAATTTCCTTCGGATTGAGCCGACATCCGTTACGGTCGTCATTCGATTCCACGAATCTCCGTTCCAGAACCGTACGTGAAATTTGCATCTCATACGGCTCCTCCTTTATGTACATAATAAGAATAATAACTTATTAAGACTTAAAATATTCTCATTATAAACTGAGCGGGGCTAGTGTTTTTACAAGAAATCTCTAGCCAACCCTTCTGCAAAAGATTTTTTCTTACCATCAAGCGTGTTAGGATTAGATAGAAATGAAATAGTAACTCCAACAATTTCTTTGTCCTCAACGCTCCCTAATTTACAGGAATTGGTCACTTCAACAATCTTCGACGGTTATACGGGTATCCAAAGTACCAACGAGATGGATGCTTGTTGTCCCAGCCATTCTTGTTAGCCCCAACCCTGATAAGGAGGAAGGGGTTAATCGTTAATAAATAACAAAGTTTTTGTGTTGTTGATTTCTAGGTGTAGTGCTTCTTCCCATATGCCCCCTATTGGTACTAGTGAAGTAGGATTAACCTGTAATATAGAACCTATAGGTGTAACCTTTCGCTCAATACTCCAATCGACAATTGAAGCATCTGAGGCGGCATTACTCGAGGATACACGACAGAAGGAATTGCTCTATTTATAAATTTCACCTTCAACAAGTGTAGATTTCTTTCAGTAATCTTTTTTCTTTCTATCCCAAATCGTGTGTCTTTGGATGATCAAAAAAGAATCAAATCGCACCATCTCTGTAATAAGTAAATGCCTCTTTTTCTCCTGAGGTTGTCGGAATTATTCGTAATAAGATATTGGCTATAATTGAAAAGGTTTTATCAATAAAATTTCCATTTATCTGCGATCTAGGCATAGATAACAATACATTCTAAAATTCTTCATTACCTCTCGTAGGAAAACGCTCCCACAAACAAAGGAATTGGACAGTACGAAATAACATAAAAACAGACTAATAAAATGAAATTATCTTTATTACCTGAACTGTGAAGCAAGGAACTTTCTTTTCTATTTTTATAGTTAGGGTTGATTTGATTGTTCGTACCTATCAAATAATCTAATTATGAATAACTCGCTAATCACTCGGGTTTTGGGCCATAATCATTATGTAGGAGAGATGGCCGAGTGGTTCAAGGCGTAGCATTGGAACTGCTATGTAGGCTTTTGTTTACCGAGGGTTCGAATCCCTCTCTTTCCGTACGTTACCCAATTCACCAATGTTACTGACCATAATGTCTCAAATAAGGGATAATATTATTCTAATAGTTAGACGGTATGGGTTCTCTATCCCTAATTCCTTTGATACAAAAATATTGGAAAGATAAGGAATATAATTCTCGCTGCCGATCTATTCATTCGTCGAAAATGAAGTAAGATTGCTCGAACCCTTGTTATTTGAGTGAGTTTTAAGTTTGACGAGAATAATATTCTACCACTAGCAATTCATTTATTTTCAAACCGACCCCCTTACTATCTATTATTTGATTGACTAGTCCTTTATATTGGACTGAGTGAAGAGTCAAATGTTTTGGCAATTCCTCATGAGGAGTTGAATCAATAGAATTTTGAATCAGAGCTCTGGATTTTTTATCATCCTTCGCTGTAATAATATCGCTGGGTTTGCAACGATAACTCGGTATATCTACTATCCGACCATTAACTAAAATATGCCTGTGATTAACTAATTGGCGGGCTCCAGGAATAGTAGAAGCCATGCTCAATCGAAAAAGGATATTATCCAAACGCATTTCAAGTAATTGTAATAAAACCTGACCTGTTGAACCTTTCGCTTTTCCGGCAATACGGACATATTTAAGCAATTGTCGTTCTGTAAGACCATAATGAAAACGCAATTTTTGTTTTTCTTCTAGACGAATACGATATTGGGATCTTTTACCGGAACGTGATTGGTTTCTAAGATCACTTCCAACTCTAGGTCTTTTACTAGTTAGTCCCGGTAAAGCCCCCAGCCGACGTATTTTTTTGAAACGAGGCCCTCGGTAACGCGACATAAAGACTCCTTATTTGAAATTCCATTTTACAGAATAAGTCTAAATTAAAACTAAACTAAATAATAACTAAAGGGAAATATTGTACTACAAAGAATAATGAGATAAATTGTATCAGACTTTGTTATTGTATATATGAAATATATAAATAAAAAAGGATCTTTTCCTTTCTTGATTTGGTCTGTAGAGACCTAATCTAACTCTTCCTTTTTTTTATTCCTAGTTGAAAGTTTCTACGACATAATAAATTGGGGACTCTTTAAAAATGGGTCTTTTCAAAAGTTTTTGATTTCAAAGAGACATTATCAATCATGTAAAAAATCAAACAAATCCATAAAAGCCGGCTATCGGAATCGAACCGATGACCACCGCATTACAAATGCGATGCTCTAACCTCTGAGCTAAGCGGGCTCACATACGCATAAGAAAATTGTACATTTCATAAGAATTTACTAAACTACTTGGATCTTATTTTCCCTAGTAACTATTCAGATTCATTCTTAGCTATTCATAATTCATATTATTATAGCAAAAAGAAATAAAAAATCGACCGTTCAAGTATTTAATAATGTCGGGTAAAATTATAGTAAAAGAAGAATCTATATGTGGTATATATCTATCTCTATTGAATTGCGGATACAGAAATGATAGAATCATTTCTGATCCCATAAAATGTTTTCCGCAGATAGAGATGAAAGAAGATAGGCAAAAATAGGAGGAAAACATATTCAATATAGGAATCGGCATCTAATGAATTCAAGGGTTCCATTGAAAGAATGAAACGACATCACAATAAGATCCTAATCGAAAAAAAAAAAGGGGGATATGGCGAAATTGGTAGACGCAACGGACTTAATTGTATTGAGCCTTGGTATGGAAACCTACTAAGTGAAAACTTTCAAATTCAGAGAAACCCTGGAATTAAAAATGGGCAATCCTGAGCCAAATCTTCTTTTCCGAAACCAAACCCAAATACAGGGGTTCAAAAAGCGCGAATAAAAAAGGATAGGTGCAGAGACTCAACGGAAGTTGTTCTAACAAATAGAGTTTACTATGTTGCATTGACAAAGGAATCTTTTCATCGAAACTCCAGAAAGGATGAAGGATAAATCTTAATAAACATATGTATACCTACCGAAATAGTATATCAAATGATTAATGACGACTCAAATTTTTATTTTAAAATGAAAGAATTGTTAGGAAGCGATTCCGAGTTGAAGAAAGAATCGACTCTTCATTGATAAAATAAGTGTCACTCCACAGTCTGAGAGATCTTTTGACGAACTGAGATTAATCGGACGAGAATAAAGATAGAGTCCCATTATACATGTCAATACTGACAACAAGGAAATTGATAGTAAAAGGAAAATCCGTCGACTTTAGAAATCATGAGGGTTCAAGTCCCTCTATCCCCAAATCCCCTAAAAAGTCTTATTTGATTACCTAATTCTTTTTCTCATACTCTCGTTTTTTCTTTTCATTAGTGGTTTCAAGCTTGTTATCTTTCTCATTCAGCCTATTATTTTACAAAGAGATCCTATAAAAATTGGATTCTCTTATCACAAACTTAGAAAGTCTAGGGACTGTATAAGACTTTAATAAAAACCCTTTTTAGTAAATACCCTTTCATTTTTTTAATTGACATAGCCTCAAGTCATATAGTAAAATTAGACTGATACGTAGAGGATGGTCGGGATAGCTCAGCTGGTAGAGCAGAGGACTGAAAATCCTCGTGTCACCAGTTCAAATCTGGTTCCTGGCACATGATTTAGTTTTAGAATGGATGCTTTCTTTTATATATGAATAATAATTCATAGGGATCAACAGACATATATTCTATAGCAGGATAAGGATACCTACGTACCCATCTAGGCGTCTGGAAATATACCCATACATTGTATAGATGAGAAAAGAATAAATTACAATAGTTAAAAGAATCTTTTTTTGTTCGTACCCTGTCTGTTCTCGTTCAAAAGAAAAATATATTAATACTTCATACGTATTTGAAAGGTTAGTTGGTTAAAAGACCCAAAGGTCTACTCTATAGAAATTGTAGGATGGGACTAGAAAAAAGAATTTCAGATACAATACAAATAGAATAAATTCTATCCTATCCCTTTTGATTTCTTTGTAGTTTTTCCGCCTATTATGAATTTATCTA